CGATGACTTACGCCTTACCATGGCGTTACTCTACCGCTGAGTTAAAAGGGCCCCCTTTGATTCAATTCCTAAATAAGGAACTAGCCGCTATGAGTCTAGTACATATATTTCTTACTGCATATACTTATTATGAGATTAGAATCTATGAACATAGATATATTTTATCTGCATAGTGACTCATTAAGGAACAAAAAATTGGATTTCCCCAGTGAGTATAGCATAAGTAAAATGGTTTATTGATATTGGATTTGATAAATATCAATGCAATGAATTATTTCAAAACAGATTCTAATGGAATTGATTCTCATCATAACAAAATCGAGACATGTGCCCACCAATTCAATATAGATCCAAGATATTTCATTGAATCATTGATAAATGGATTCAATTTGTCCCCAAATTCTTATTGAAAAACCATTTTCAATAACTTGTTGATCCCTATCTCTCTTCCCAGATTTCCGGATTGATTATTTGAATTTCCTTTGTTTGAATTTTCCGATTTTTTAGTGTGAATGTCTACCGAATCTTAACAATGAATGAAAATGAAAGAAATGAAGTTTAACCTTAACCCCCTCTCCTTTTCCGGCAAACCAATCATTTCCTGAAAGGATTCTATCCTTCGTATTATTTATTTTTCTATTTAGAATTATAGAGTTTCGATCTGATCGAGTCATATCGTTCCATATATATTGACAATTTCAAAAAAACCGTTCATACTATGAACATAGTAGAATGGCGATCGGGCAAGTATGCCCCCATCGTCTAGTGGTTCAGGACATCTCTCTTTCAAGGAGGCAGCGGGGATTCGAATTCCCCTGGGGGTAGGGTACTACGAAAGGAAGTTGATCATAGATTATCAATAAAGACTGAAATTGATTCTTCCTGGGTCGATGCCCGAGCGGTTAATGGGGACGGACTGTAAATTCGTTGGCAATATGTCTACGCTGGTTCAAATCCAGCTCGGCCCAATAATTCGTCGATCCGCCATGAAATGATATAACCTTTTGTTGTTCTCCGGAAATGCCCGATGGATGCGCTGGAAGAAAAAAAATCTGATACATAACATAATTACCGCTATTTCTTTTTTTAAGCATTAAGCATTTTTTCCACAAATCAAATTCGGATCTTGCTAATGAGATAGATTTCTATAAGAATCCGGAAGTATAAAGTCTAAGGAAAGGGGTAAAGTAAATAAAAAAAAGACTCTTTCATTGAAAGATTTTTATTTTCAATCAATCGATTGGGTAATAATGAAAAGATTAATAGTAATCCGTGTCGATTTCGCTAAAGTGCATATCCATGCAGATATCAATATATCAGTCCCGCCTATGTCAGTTACAACACAACGGTTCTACTATAAAATGGAAATCGTAAGAATAAGAATATGTATGCTGTACACTTTTTTCCTGGGATTGTAGTTCAATTGGTCAGAGCACCGCCCTGTCAAGGCGGAAGCTTCGGGTTCGAGCCCCGTCAGTCCCGATGGATACAAATCCACGAAAAAACAAAAAATACATCAATTCGTCTCTCCATTTTCTGTGAAAGGAATAAAAATAACAGAATTTCATTCCTAACAGGGATCCCTCGGTTTTTTTATTTCTTTTTTTTAGTTTAAGGCAAGGGTTCCGCCGAAGAAAGAACAATCTCTTAAAAAAAAAAAAAATAACAAAAAAAATTCAATATCAACAATATCAATATAATATTCTATTATATAAATAGAATTATATAAAATAATAATAAATCAAAGAATTATTGATTGGATTAGGAATCCAATTTTGTTTGAATTTGGTATGGATAAAAGATCTTCCTATGTTATACTATTCAATTCTCGACAATGAATCAATTTTATAGCTCAGATATTGTTATTCATGATATTGATCCGATTTGATTGATATCATCGAGATATAATTTATCCCATTGAATTTACCGACAAAAGATTTATCATCTCTATGGGATTAAATCCCGAGTTATTGCGAATTAAAGAGAAATGAAACGATGAGATTATGGAAGTCAATATTCTCGCATTTATTGCTACTGCACTGTTCATTCTAGTTCCTACTGCCTTTTTGCTTATAATTTACGTAAAAACTGTAAGTCAAAGTGATTAATTTGACTTCTTAGTTTTTACCAATGGAATGTGATTGAAGAAATAAAAAAGATTTCAATTTCGCGTCTTAGTTTTAAATGAAATGATCGGACTGGAATCGGCAATATTCTATGAAATCAGATAGTTCTGGTAGAAAGAAATAGATTTTTTTCTTTCTACCAGAACTATCTTTTCTATTTTTCTTATTTTATTGTAATGTATAAAGTTTGACTCTATAAAGATAGAGGTTTAATATATATAGAATATCAATCACATATATGTAATATAGTGTCCCAATTTTTTTTCTTTGTTTCATGTATTTGATTTGTATTGGTTTCAATCAATCTGAAATAATCAAGAGGCAACTCTTCTTCTATTTTTCCGATTCGAATTTCTCGATTTCTTATTATTCTCAAGACCAATCTCGGTATCATATAAAAAAAAAAAAAGAATCATTTTTAATAAAGAATTCATTAATATAATAAATAATAAAACACAAAGCATGTAATGTGTGACTCGCCTAAGGTAACCGACAATATGTTATTCTATTTAATATCTCGTTAGACAATCACTATGCTTATCTTGTTTCCCATAGAAAGTGCGGATCCGCTAATAACAGAACTTTTTTCTTTGAAAAATAAATAAAAAAAGTTCCAAAGTTCCTCATTGTCCATATAGAGTAAGAGTCAATTCGTCGAAATAGAAAAATTTTAGGAAAAATTCGGTTGGAATAAATTTCTTATTATTTGTATTCCTTTGACTTCAAAATACGAACATAGGAATAATTGAAATATTTGTTTGATTGAAAGAGTATTTTATATATATTAATATATTATCCATACAATACATTACTCCACTAGAATAAAATCGAATTCCGATTCGAAATGGAATTAAAGGATTAATGAAATTCAAAAAATTGCAGAACCATCTAATCGATAAAACAATTGATACGGTTTGAGTTTGATCCCTCAACCCAAATAGTAGTAATACCTTTAAAGTCCACTTCTTCCCCATACTACGAGTGAAAGGGAAAATGTAAAGACTACCATTAAAGCAGCCCAAGCGAGACTTACTATATCCATGTGAATTATGTCCCCTATCTCTATCAATATGAAGGAATTATTTCATTATTGTTCACTAATAACAGTAGAATCGCTGGCATAGAGTCAAACAAAAAGGAATTCTGGCCTAACACTATTGACGAAAGAATCCAAGAAATCCAATTATAACATGTAATAAGTTCCTTATATGATTTCTAGTATAATCGGAAAACATTAAACACAAACAAAATATCCGGAGACATCCTTGGGCGTATTAAGGAAATGAATGTTACTAGCAGGTCGAAATAAGATAAGAAAACCTATGCTTTATTTTGTTACCCCCCCCCCACCCCATTTCATTAAGTAAAAAAAAAAAAGAAATATATATTAGAATATAATATATAAAATTATATATAATGAATATAATATATATATAATATAAATAAAGAATCAAGATGGATCACTATCCAATACATACTCCTATCTCCCATTTGATCTAATCCTTACCGTCTCCTGATCGTCTCTGTAAAACAAATCGGAAGACAACCTATTAAACTCTTTGACTATAGTATAGGGTTTACCGAAAAGAAAGAATTTTTGACTTTTTTGTTTGTATTTATTTTCTATTAAATTATTAATTATTATTATATATATTATATAGATATATCTTTCAATTCTAAATTGATATATTTTAGAAATAGATAAATAGAAAATCTATTCCATTTTGAAATTTCTATTTTTAGTTTTATTCATATTTATTATAAAGAAATATTCTAAAGAAAGTGGAACAGGCGACACCCAGATTTGAACTGGGGAAAAAAGGATTTGCAGTCCCCCGCCTTACCGCTCGGCCATGTCGCCAAAACGATACAAAAGAAATATATGAGAATATCTCCATCCCCCAAAAGGGGGTTCTAAACTGAACTTCTTTTTTTTTATTTGTTTGTATCTTAATCTTAAATTCTGTTTTCCTTAATCTCATTCTTAAAAGAGATCCTTTCCTTTTTTCTATTGAAAAAAACAAACTTTGACTTTGAGTCACAAAAGTGAAAATTCATCACAAATCGGAACCGTTAACAATTAACGGTTAATTCATGAACGATTCTTGGATTTTTTGAATCTAAAATGAATTGTTTTTTCCTAGATAAATAAGAAAATCCAAATTGATACATAACTAATCCGTATTGATTTTTTTTTCAATAAAAAAATCCTTCTCCATTTCCATTATAACACCAATTATCAGTATATGTAAACCCTAGAATATAAATTGTAACCCGATATTATCTAATCGGGTATCTTATCCATATATAATGCTTATATGGAATTTTCGGGAAATTATCGTGCTTCAATTTTGAAATTTTTCATTAAATAGATTGAGTAGAAAATCGAAATTTAACACGATATGTGCTGTCCCGAACGAATCGGGCTCCAATACAATAAAGGAAGAGACATATATAGATAGGATAGATAGCTATATCTAGAGTTATATCTGCGCATGTTTAATAAATACAAGCCAAGCCTTCCTTATTACGTTACACACTTCAATTGTATTCTACAAATTCTACTAAAAAAAAGAATCTCTCTTTTCGGAGAATTCTTTTTTGAACAATTGAATCCGTGAATTAAGTGCTAAAAGAATCAATTCTATATTATTTCTGATTATTAGGTCTTTATCTCATCGAACGGATCAAATCCCGAATTCATTTCTTTTTTTTGGTATCCAATCGAGTTGGAATATGTAATATCATAATAATGATAGAAATGAAATCCATTTTTTTTTTATATTCTATTAAAAAAAAATCAGTTTAGGTTTTCATTTTTCTTTCTATTTATATCTGTTGCAAATTCCAATTTGAGTATAAAATTGTATTTTT